TTAATTGGTCACATTTTATTCATGAAATGGGTTGGATTGGTCTTAGTCTGGATACGGCAAAATCATTCTATTCGATCTAATAAGTACCTTGTGTCAGAATTGAGAAATTATATGGCTCGAATCTTTAGTATTCTCTTATTTATCACCTGTGTCTACTATTTAGGCAGAATGCCGTCGCCTATTGTCACTAAGAAAAAGAAACTGAAAGAAACCTCAGAAACAGAAGAAAAGGGAGAAAGTGAGGAAGAAAAAGAGGATCCGGACAAAATAGATGAAACGGAAGAGATCCGGGTGAATGGAAAGGAAAAAACAAAAGATGAATTCCACTTTAAAGAGACATCCTATAAGGATAGCCCAGTTGACGAAGATTCTTATCTTGATACCCATCAAGATAATTGGGAATTGGGAAGACTTAAAGAAGAAAAAAAAGAAAAGTCCCATGCCCATTTCCGGTTTGAAAAACCTCTTATGACTTTTTTTTTCGATTATAAACGATGGAATCGTCCATTTAGATATATAAAAAATGATCAATTTGAAAATGCTGTACGAAATGAAATGTCACAATATTTTTTTTATACATGTCCAAGTGATGGAAAAGAAAAAATCTCTTTTACATATCCGCCTAGTTTATCAACATTTTCAGAAATGATAGAACGCAAAATTTCTTTGTATACAACTAAAAAAATATGCCATCAAGACTTATATAATAATTGGGTTTATATCAATGAACAAAAAAAATACAATTTGATAAATGAATTAATAAGCCGAATAAAAGTTATAGAAGAAAAAGGGTCTCTTCTTCTAGACATACTCGAAAAAAGGGCCAGACTATATAATAATGCGAATGAAAAAGAATGCCTGTCTAAAACGTATGATCCTTTTTTGAATGGACCATATCGTGGAATAATAAAAAAGCTGGATTCACGCGTAAATATAAATGATTTAATGACTTCTAGAAAAGATTCCATAGAAATATTTTGGATAAATAAGATTCATGGTCTACTTCCTTTTGAACCTAGTTTTAATTTTAAAAATTTATCTTTATTGGCAGAACAAAAAAGAATAGAAATATTAATACATAAGATAGATATAAAAATAGATAAGACGAAATTCGTCCACCTCCCATATATTTGATCCCTTCGCCCATAAAGAAACTTGCAACCCCAACTCCATTTATAATTCCATCAATTATATGTCTATCAAAAAATTTAATTAATTCGGCTAATCCTCTTATACTCATGATTAAGACTCTAGTATAAAAAAGGTCTATGTAACCACGATTATATGACCAATTGTATACCACATTTTTTATTTGATCGAAGATAATTCTTTTAGGACCCATTTTTACAAATGAATTGATTAAGCCCAAATTCTTGAAAGATGAATAAACAGACCCATATAAAATAGATGCTATAACTAGTCCAAAAAGAGCTATACTTACTGAAAAAATTGCATTTGTAAAAAATTCATACCAATTCACAGAATAGTTTGAATTTTGATCAAAAGGGTTTGTTGATGGAGTTAACCATTTCGATAATATATCAAAATCTGTTACTCCTTGATCAAACTGAATTCCTATTGATCCCATGATCAAAGTAAATAGTGCCAATATAAGAAGAGGAAATAGCATAGTATTGTCCGATTCATGAGGATACATGGAAGTGTATTTATTTCTAAAATAAGTACGAAAGTATCGCATTCTATTTATTATATTATTATCATTAATTTGATATTTATCCTTTGAAAAAAAAGCGACTTTATTATTTATTGTTGATAAAAGTAAATTTCTATTGACTACTTTTGGTGCTGCTTTTCCCCATAGAGATATGCAATAGAATGAACTATTTTTAGTACTACTGTAATTTTGAAAATGAACACGTAAATGCCCATCAAAAGTCAGTAAATACATTCGAAACATATAAAATGCGGTTAATCCTGTTGTAAAACAAGCTATTATTGCAAAAATTGGTGAATATAACCAACTATCGTTAAGAATTTCATCCTTAGACCAAAAGCAAGCAAGAGGCGGAATACCACAAAGAGAAAGTGTACCTAATAAGAAAGTGATTCTTGTAATTGGAACATATCTTGTTAAACCACCCATAAGAATCATATTCTGACTTTTATCCGGTGAATATCCAACAATCGGTTCCATTGAATTAATAATAGATCCGGATCCCAAAAACAATAAAGCTTTAGAATAGGCATGAGTTATTAAATGGAATAAGGCAGCTCGATAAGAGCCTATACCTAGAGCTAACATAATATAACCCAATTGAGACATTGTCGAATAGGCTAAACTTCTTTTAATGTCTTTTTGAGCGAGAGCCAAAGTAGCTCCTAATAGTACTGTTATTACACCTATTAAAGAAACGAAATTCATTATGTAAGGTATGACTCGGAAAAGAGGAAGAAGCCGAGCTACAAGAAAAATTCCCGCTGCTACCATGGTAGCAGCATGTATAAGAGCCGAAATGGGGGTGGGACCCTCCATAGCATCAGGTAACCATATATGAAGAGGGAATTGTGCGGATTTAGCAATTGCGCCGACGAATAATAAAAAGGCACAAAGAGTAACAAATGCAGAATTGACCTCATTACTACGGATCAAGTTATTAACTATTTCGAACAAATCTCGAAATTCTAAACTGCCAGTTATCCAATAAAAGCCTAAGATTCCTAATAATAAACCAAAATCTCCTACACGATTAGTTACAAAGGCTTTTTGGCAAGCACTTGCTGCAACGGGTCGTGTAAACCAAAAACCTATTAATAAATATGAACACATTCCCACTAGTTCCCAAAAAATATAAATTTGTATCAAATTGGAACTAGTAACTAGCCCCAACATAGACGTATTAGAAAAACTCATATAAGCAAAAAATCTCAAATATCCCTGATCGTGAGACATATAATTATCACTATAAATAAGAACCATGATTCCAACAGTACTAATTAGTATTGACATAATAGAAGTAAGTGGATCGATCAAGTGTCCAAACTCTAAAGAAAAATCAATATTTATGGTCCAAGACCATAAATATTGATAGATAAAACTGCCATTTATTTGCTGAATAGACAGATTGGCCGAAAAGGCCATAATTATACTTAGCAGTAAAACACTAGTAAAACCCCATATACGACGAATATTTTTTGTTGCTGTAGGAATAAAGAGAAGTCCAAATCCTATTGACATAGTAACTGGAAGTGGAAGAAAGGGTATTATCCATGCGTATTGATATGTTTGTTCCATAAAAAAATATATATTTTTTTTATTGAATTCTTAGATTTATTCTCATATTTTTATTTGAAATATTCAAATAACTATAATTAGGTTGATCAAATAACATGACTAATTACCTAAGTATTATTTATTAACTAAAAAAGATATTTAATATAAATTAATAATAGATAAATATAAAAAAATGAAAATTAGAAAAAATACAGAAGATGAAATTTTTCATAATTCTACTAATTCTACTATAAGATAAGATGATTATATTTATCATCATATATATGATAAAAAAAAAAAAAACACAATTATATCAAAAACAGTACTTTTATTCGATTCGAATACGGACAGAACTAAAAAAATTTATTATCTATTTTATTTTCATTTATCCCTGGATATACTATATATATGATATAGCATAGATATGTATACCTACATGGCATGGATACGTTATAATGGTTTTGTATATATGTATACATATATTTTTACATCTATTTTACATAGTACATAGATTTTAATCTTAAAATAATTCTATATTTAGTATAATTCTATATAATATTATATAGAATTTTTTATTTGTATATTTATATTATATTATATGATATGTTTTACATGTTTTGAAAAATTACTTATTATCTACGGGATAAGATAAGTATGGATAATGACGAAAAAATGATCTAAATATATGTCTTTCACATACAATGATAAAAATAAGTATTTTGTTTTTGAATGGCGGTTCCAAAAAAACGTACTTCTAGATCAAAAAAACGTATTCGTAGAAATATTTGGAAGAAGAAGGGGTATTTAACGGCAGTAAAAGCTCTTTCTTTAGCTAAATCGGTTTCCACTGGACATTCAAAAAGTTTTTTTGTGCAACAAACAAGTAATAGAATTTTGGAATAATCTAAATTGACATATCATTAAGAACTTAAAAATTTTTAAGATGAATGATTTGCATTAACTAATGTTTTGAATATATTTAACTACTTAATATCAAAATTAGTTAGAACTAAATTAGTTAGAACTAACTGCTACGGCGTGTTATTGTTATTATTGTTATATAAAATAATAATTCTTATGTTTACTGGTCTCTAAGTATATTACTAAGTATTCTAATTTTTCTCTATCAATTTCTTTTTCACAATAGAATATGTGAAAAAGAAATTGATAGAGAAAAATTCTTTTTATTATATGCTTAACTCAAAACCAAGTTTCAATTTGATTTACTAATATAGTATCTATTATAAATAGCGAAGAGTATTATTAATGATACTAAGGTATCGAAAAAATTATAAAAATGCCTCGTATAAAATTGCGATAAATAAAACATTTTTTTAACTTAAATTTGTTTTTATTTTTCAATATATGAATCATCTAAAAATAAAAAGAGAATTTTGAGTTCTATAACTCGACCTTTGGCCCGGAGCAAAACTATCTAGTTCTAGTTTTGACTTTTTTGTTTTTACTTTTTTGGTAGAACTCTATTTTGACATTCTAGATACATGAAAGTTTATTCTTAACTCTCTAAACCCTATGGCTATACTTTATTTAGTAAACATTGAAATATCAATTTAAATGAGTCTTTTTTCATCAATTCTAACGCTTACTAACTATATTAAATCCTTGAATCTTGACCATTCAACACAAATTGACTATTATTTATTAATATTTCGAATAAGCCGCCATGGTGAAATTGGTAGACACGCTGCTCTTAGGAAGCAGTGCTAGAGCATCTCGGTTCGAGTCCGAGTGGCGGCATCCCCTAAAAGGGACACAGCGGATCCTATAATATATATATAATTCTCAATTTTAATTCTATAATGGAGAACCCTCGCCCTTTTTATGATATTTGCGACTATAGAACATATATTAATTCATATCTCTTTTTCGATGATTTCAATTGTGATTACGATTCATTTTATAACCTTATTTTTTCACGAAATCGTAGGATTACACAATTCATTGGAAAGAGGTATGATAGCTACCTTTTTATCTATAACAGGATTATTAGTTATTCGTTGGATTTATTCGGGTCATTTCCCATTAAGTAATTTATATGAGTCATTAATCTTCCTTTCATGGAGTTTCTCCCTTATTCATATGATTCCTAAAATACGAAATCATAAAAATGATTTAAGCGTAATAACCGCGCCAAGTGCTATTTTTACTCAAGGTTTCGCCACGTCAGGTCTTTCAACCGAAATGCATCAATCCACTATATTAGTACCTGCTCTACAATCTCAGTGGTTAATGATGCATGTAAGTATGATGTTATTAAGCTATGCAGCTCTTTTATGTGGATCATTATTATCAATCGCTCTTTTAGTCATTACATTTAGAAAAAACATCGATCTTTTTTTCACAAGGAAGAATTTATTAATTAAATCCTTTTTCGTTGGCGAAGTTGAATATTTAAATGATAAAAGAAGTGTTTTTAAAAATAAAAACACTTCTTTTATTTCATTTCGAAATTATTACAAATATCAATTGACTCAGCGTTTGGATTATTGGAGTTATCGTGTCATTAGTTTAGGATTTACCTTTTTAACCATAGGCATTCTTTCTGGAGCAGTATGGGCTAATGAGGCTTGGGGATCTTATTGGAATTGGGACCCTAAGGAAACTTGGGCATTTATTACTTGGATCATATTTGCGATTTATTCACATATTAGAACAAATAAAAATTTACAAGATATACATTCGGCACTTGCAGCTTCTATAGGATTTCTTATAATTTGGATATGTTATTTCGGGATCAATCTTTTAGGAATAGGTTTACATAGTTATGGTTCATTCACATTAATATCTAATTGAATAGACTATCCGAAGGATACATAACATAAGAACATCCATTATATGTATTTCGAGTTTTTGCGAACCATTTGATTCAAGGAATCGGAATCAAATGGTTCGCAAAAACTCGAAATACATATAATTACAACTCTAATTCACTTGATTTTACAGAATTATAAGACTTTCCGTCTCATTAATAAACACTATCTATAAAAATAATTAGATAAGATAGTTTGTACCTTGTCAACTGATAGTAAAAGAACGAAATCGGGATAAATCCCAATACCTATTATGGGTAAAAAGAGACAGATCGAAATAAACAGTTCTCGTGGTCCCGAATCCAAAAAATTAGAATTTGGAAGATAGAATAATTTGTATCCGTAGAACATTTGACGTAACATAGATAATAAATAAATAGGAGTTAATATCATTCCAATTGCCATTACAAAAGTAATTAGTACTTTTGGCATTAAAAGATATTTTGAGCTGGTAATTATTCCAAAAAAGACTACTAATTCTGCAACAAAACCACTCATCCCTGGCAATGCAAGAGAGGCCATCGAAAAGCTACTGAACATTGTAAATATTTTTGGCATCGGAACAGCTATCCCCCCCATTTCGTCAAGAGAAACAAGACGTATTCTGTCACAACAGGTTCCTGCCAAGAAAAAAAGTGCAGCACCAATAAATCCATGAGAAAGTATTTGTAGAATGGCTCCATTTAATCCCATATTGGTTATAGACCCAATTCCTATGATTGTGAAACCCATGTGAGATACAGAGGAATAGGCTATTCTCTTTTTTAAATTGCGTTGACCAAAAGAGGTTGAAGCCGCATAGATTATTTGTATTGTTCCCACTATCACCAACCACGGTGAAAATATGGAATGAGCACGGGGTAATAATTCCATATTGATCCGAATCAATCCATATGCTCCCATTTTCAATAAAATTCCGGCAAGAAGCATACATGTACTGTAATGTGCTTCTCCATGGGTATCCGGTAACCATGTATGCAGGGGTATGATCGGCGATTTGACAGCATAAACAATAAGGAAGCCAAAATATAATATTATTTCCAATGCCATCGGATATGATTGATTAGCTAGTCTTTCAAAATCTAATGTCGGTTCAGTGGCGCCATATAAACCCATACCTAGAACTCCTATTAATAGAAAAATAGAACCCCCTGCAGTGTACAAAATAAACTTTGTAGCCGAATATAGGCGCTTCTTTCCCCCCCACATTGATAAAAGTAAGTAAACAGGAATTAATTCTAACTCCCACATGATAAAAAAAAGTAAAAGGTCTCGAGAAGAAAATGATCCTATTTGACCACTATACATTGCCAACATAAAGAAATAGAATAATCGTGAATTTCGAGTAACTGGCCAAGCCGCTAAAGTCGCTAAAGTAGTGATAAATCCTGTCAGTAAAATGGGTCCCACAGAAAGTCCATCAATTCCTAGTCTCCAGTGAAAATCCAAAATATTTATCCATTTCAAATCTTCTTCCAATTGTATTAATGGATCGTCCAATTGGAAATGATAACAGAATGCATAGGTAGTTAAAAGGAGTTCTAATAAGCATATACATAGAGTATACCATCTAAACACCTTATTCCCCTTATGGGGAAGAAAAAAAATGGAAGAACCCGCAAATAGAGGCAAAACAACAAGTATTGTTAACCAAGGAAAATAACTCGTGATAAAGACAAGATACGCTTTGACCAGAAAAGCCCGTACTTGATAAAATAAATATATTATATTATTGCGAGCACGGGCTTTTGTCGGTAAAGAGGAATCAAATGATTCAAATGGAGTTTTTGTAACGTAACATATAATTAATAAGCTAGACCCATGCTACGAGTTGTTTCATGCCATAAATAAACACGGACACTCAAAAAGTCTGTTGGGCAAGCGGATTCACATCTCTTGCAACCTACACAATCCTCAGTTCTTGGTGCGGAAGCAATTTGTTTAGCTTTACATCCGTCCCAAGGTATCATTTCCAATACATCCGTGGGGCAGGCGCGTACACATTGAGTACATCCTATACATGTATCATAAATTTTTACTGAATGTGACATTAAATCTATAAATTCCCGTTTTTAACATAAAAAATTTTCGATCCGGTTTTGGTATGGTAAAAATAAATGGTAAAATTAGTAGTAAATTAATTATATGTTTATATTATAGACACCAGGACACCAGACGAATCAATGATTTATCAATTTTTTTAGAATCAATATATTTCTAAATCTGTTCATGAAAAAGTGCCAAGAGACTTTGATTTATGTTTCAACAACCACAGTCATACAATAGAAATCGCACATCTTAATTCAAATTGGTCAACAAACAATACACTAAATATTTATTATTAATGGAATTTAAATTCTATTTTAATTTGAATAAATCTAACTAATTAATAGAAATTATTATTTTATTATTATATTAGTTATATAATGAAAATCAATGATTACATAATGAATGATTACGACTTATTTAATTATTCAACAAATTTGATTGATTTATACGAGTGGATTTTTTGTTATGATGGATCGACGAAACAATAGCTAGCCCAATAGCAGCTTCAGCAGCTGCAATAGCTATAACAAAAATTGAGAAAATGTCTCCTTTTAATTGGCGACTATCAAATAAATCAGAAAATGTTACGAGATTTATATTAACTGAATTTAGTATAAGTTCAAGACACATAAGTGCTCTAACCATGTTTCGACTTGTGATTAATCCATAGATACCGATAGAAAATAAATAGACACTCAAAAAAAGTACATACTCGAACATCATTAACTAACTCCCCATCAATTTGGATTCATTTAAATATGATATGAATAACAATTCAACTGATTCGATTGACTAAATATAGATTAGACCAAAAGTTAGGTATTGGCAATTTAGGTTTAACTAAAAATAAAAACCCTTTTTTATTAAAAATTTGAAATTCTCAAAATATTTTAAATTCTTAAATTTTAAGTATTTATTATTGACGAGCCATAGTAATTGCACCTATTAAAGAAACTAAAAGAATTATAGAAATAAGTTCAAATGGAAGATAAAAATCTGTTGATAAATGAATCCCAATTTGTTGAACATTACTTATAAGGTCCTGTTCTAGAATCTGGTTTGATCTTGTAGTCCAAAGAATTCCGTACCATGACGTATCTGGGATAGTAATAATTAGTGAAATAAAAATACTTGTACAAACCAGTGAAGTAACCCCATCTCCAAGGGTCCAAAGGCGGGAATTGTTGGAATATTCTGAGCCATTCATGAACATTACAGCAAATATGATTAAGATATTTATGGCTCCCACATAAATAAGAAGTTGTGCAGCAGCTACAAAATAAGAATTTGATAAAATATAGAATAAGGATATACAAATAAGAACCAATCCCAATGAAAAGGCAGAATAAATTGGATTGGTAAATAATACTACTCCCAGGCCCCCCAATATAAGAACTGATCCCAGAAAGACTACAACAATATTATGTATTGATCCAGGTAAATCCATTATGTATGAAATAAGAGATAAATAAATTTCATGACCTTACTGAATAGTCAGGAAGTAAAAAGTAGGCTATTTTTTTCTTGTCTATAAGTCTATAATACATTCCTAAATGAAATTTTAATATAGTAATGTAGTATAGATTAATGTAGATATAGATAAAGTTATTGGGCCAATTCAACCAATAATGATTGTTTTACTTTTAGTTACATTGACTAAAAAAAAAACGAAGTTTTTTTCTATCAAAATAAAATCTTAGTAATTGGTAATTGTTCTTGAATCAAGGTATTTACCCTTGTCTATTTTGATTTGAGTCGAATTCATAACGGTTTGAATTGTGTAGTCTCCAATTACTGACATTGGTAATCGACCCAAAGCAATTTGATTATAATTCAATTCGTGACGATCATAAGTAGAAAGTTCATATTCTTCAGTCATTGATAAACAATTTGTGGGACAATATTCGACACAATTACCACAAAATATACAGACACCAAAATCTATACTATAGTTAAGCAATTTTTTCTTTTTAATATCTCCTTCAAATCTCCAATCAACAACAGGTAGATCTATGGGGCACACACGAACACATACTTCACAAGCAATACATTTATCAAATTCAAAGTGGATTCGACCACGAAAACGTTCTGAGGTGATCGACTTTTCATAAGGATACTGAATAGTTGCAGGTAAACGATTTGCATGGGATAAGGTAATTATGAAACTTTGACCAATATACCTTGCGGCTCGTATTGTTTGTTGACCATAATTCATGAACCCAGTCACCATAGGAAACATATTGTAGATATCCACGAATAAGTTGATGTTTATTTCTCTTGTTTAAGAGAGGTATGAGTCTAGAATACTGTTATCATATTCTGTTATTTATAGTGAAACAAGTTGGGAAGAGGTTGTCAATAATAAATTACCTAGAGAAATAGGTAAAAGAAATTTCCATCCAAGATTTAATAGCTGATCCATTCTCATCCTAGGTAAAGTCCATCTTGTTGTGATAGATATAAAGAGAAACAAATAAGCTTTAGCTAATGTAATAAAGATACCAAGTGTAATTCCAAAGACACTAGCAATTTTATTTATTCCGAAAAGTTCAGGAACAGATATGTATGGAATAGATAAATTCCACCCACCTAAATAAAGAACTGTTACAAATAAAGAAGAAACTAAAAGATTTAGGTAAGAAGCAATGTAAAATAAACCATATTTGATACCAGAATATTCAGTTTGATAACCTGCTACTAATTCTTCTTCTGCTTCTGGTAAATCAAAAGGTAATCTTTCACATTCTGCTAGAGAAGAAATTAGAAAAACTATAAACCCTATAGGTTGACGCCACATATTCCATCCCCAAAAACCATATTTTGACTGTACCTCAACTATATCAACTGTACTTGAACTGTTCGATAATCATAGTCGATAATAACATAACTGTTCTTGTTTTCGCCGCTATTCCAAAACCGTACATGAGACCTCAGCTTCATACGGCTCCTCTATGGCAAGGAAAGGACTGGTTCGGTATTATTATAGAGATCTTTGCAGATTCGACGTAGGGTAGATATGGAATAAAAATACCGTGTAAAGTCTCAAAAATTGGACCAATGGAATTCTGTCTGCTAGAATGGCGCTTCCGAATTGATCTTATCCCTTATACTTAAATCTTCAGTAATAACTTCATTTTTTAATAAAATACTCACTCCTTAATATCAAAAGATAAAAAGAATTCGATATTCTTTTACACATATGTATTATAGATGTAGGAAAAAATTAATAAGGATCTTTTCTTTTTTCCATTCTATTTCGTTTGTTCCTATTCTTCTTTTTCATAAGAAGTGACTCCTGAGAATAAAGGATTAATTCGTTCTTTTATAGTTATTTCTTTAATCAGTGACTAGGAGCATACTCTAGATCGGAATCGTGGGGAAGTACTGCTTGATCATTTCTACCAACTTAAAGCCCCTATTATCTTATGATTCGTTTTATGTGAAAATACCTCTTTTTTGATACCTTACATAATCTCTATTACAAATCCTTTGTGTACCTTAGTGTTCCTAACCGTCCACTGATTTTTTTGATCCCCAGTATGGTAATACATACAAGACAGTAGTAGAAACCCCATACAGTTGATCTTTTGCACCCGCTTCAAGATATGATGACTAATAAAAGAACTCAATCTTGGGATAAAGAGTTTATACTCTTTAATGTTTACTTCTGCTTTATTCTTGTATATAGGAAATGAGATTTTATCTTTTTACTACACATTGATAAGCTGTTTTGTTTCACTCATATAACTATCTGGTTTAACTCATCGACTTGAATGAATGATAAATAAAAAAAAATATCTCTATCTATCTAATCCTCTTTCCTTTATTTCATTTTGATTTTGAGGAGAGACCAAAGTTTATGTTCTAACGAATCACACGTAGAGATATTGATAACACACATAGAGTTAATGGTATTTCATAACTAATAGATTGAGCCGCAGCTCGCAAGCCACCTAAAAAAGAATATTTATTATTCGATACATATCCTGATATAAGAAGTCCAATAGGAGCAATACTTGAAATGGAGATCCATAAAAAAACACCTATACTGAGATCAGCTAAAACAAGTCGATACCCAAAAGGAATTATTAAATAACTTAATACAATTGATATGACTGCTATAGACGGCCCAATACTAAACAAACGAATATCTCCTCTAGATGGTAGGAGGTCCTCTTTAAAAAGTAATTTCGTCCCGTCCGCTAAAGCTTGAAGAATTCCCAACGGGCCAGCATATTCGGGTCCAATACGTTGTTGTATCGCTGCGGATATTTCTCTTTCTAACCATACAATTACTAGTACTCCTATTATGATTCCTAATATAAGGGTCAAAGCAGGGACAAATAGCCATATGAGTCCATAAACTTCTTTTAAGGATTCTGATTTAAAAAAGGAATTGATAGTTTGTATTTCTGTTGTGCCAATTATCATTTCAACGATCAACTTCTCCCATAATGATATCTATACTACCGAGTATTGTCATGATATCAGCCAATTTCATTCTTTTAATAAGCTGAGGAAGAATTTGCAAATTGATAAAACCAGGCGGACGAATTTTCCATCTCCAGGGGAAAACACTATTATCTCCTATCAAATAAATTCCTAATTCTCCCTTTGGGGCTTCCACTCTTACATAAAGTTCTTGTTTGGACAATTCAAAATTAGGCGAAGGTTTTTTACTAATAAATCTATATTCAAAATCATTCCATTCCGAATTCCTTGCTCTATCTAAGCGCCGAATTTCTAAATTTTCATAGGGTCCTCCAGGAATTCCTTCTAAAGCCTGTTGAATAATTTTTATAGATTCCCTCATTTCGCCAATTCGTACTAAATAACGAGCTAATGAATCCCCTTCTTTTTGCCATTGGACTTCCCAATCGAATTCATTGTAACATTCATAAAGATCAACTTTACGAAGATCCCATTGGATCCCAGAAGCTCGTAACATCGGTCCTGATAAGCCCCAATTTATTGCCTCTTCTCCACCAATAATGCCTATTCCTTCAACTCGTTCCAAAAAAATGGGATTCCGCGTAATAAGTTTTTCATATTCAACAATACTCGTTAAAAAATAATCACAAAAATCCAAACATTTATCTATCCAACCATGAGGTAGATCAGCAGCTATTCCTCCGATGCGGAAATAATTATGCATCATTCGCATACCTGTGGCAGCTTCGAATAGATCATATAGCAATTCTCTCTCTCTGAAAATATAGAAAAAAGGAGTCTGCGCACCAATATCTGCCATAAAAGGCCCAAGCCATAATAAATGAGAAGCTACACGACTCAGCTCTAGCATAATAACTCTGATATAGCTGGCCCTTTGAGGTACTTGAACATTTCCCAATTGTTCTGGTGCATTTACTGTTATTGCTTCGGTGAACATAGTAGCTAAATAATCCCAACGTGTTACATAAGGAAGATATTGGATAATTGTTCGGTTTTCCGCTATTTTTTCCATTCCTCTGTGTAAATAGCCCAATACGGGTTCACAGTCAATAACATCTTCACCGTCGAGAGTAATAATAAGTCTAAGAACACCATGCATTGATGGGTGATGAGGACCCATATTGACTATCATGAGATCTTTTCTTGTAACCGGTACAGTCATATCTTTTCTTCCCTAATTCATTATTCCATGAATTTCTCAAAACAAGGTTTATAAAAATAAAAATCTAATAACTAATCACAAAAAAATTAAAATTAATCCTCAAATTAGCGATTTTTTAGTTCCCGAATATCTAATTGACTAATTAATTTCTTATAACGTACTCTATTTTTATTTGACAAATAAGCCAATAGTCGTTGACGTTTTCCCAGAATTTTTCGTAGACCTCTTTGAGATAAAAAATCTTTTTTGTGCAATTCCAAATGTGAAGTGAGTCTCCGTATTTTATTGGTGAAACTGAATACTTGAAATTCAACAGACCCTTTATTTTCTTCTTTTTCGTCTTGCGGAATAACTGAAATAAATGAATTTTTGACCATAAAAAATTTCTTCTATATTTTTCCTTTTTATAGATTTTACCGATCAGGAAAAATAATAATTATTATTATATTTGGTTATTATTTTGTCAGTCATTTTAATCTGATTATAAACAAAAGTTTAGATTTATTTTTCTTCATACTTTTTTATTCTATCTAAATCCAATTTTTATTTCAAACATAAAATTGGATTTAGATAGAATAAAATATATACATTTACATATTCATAAAAGCATAAAAGAGAGCTATTTTTTGTACCTAAAAATAGTCTACCAAATTTATTATTCCTAGATCCAATTGAAAATTGATATGCCATTAATCAGTATAATGTACAAAAATGTAACATGTACATATGCATATGTACATGTTTCGCCATATATAAAATATGTCAGGCGATATAGATATATACGAAATCTATTTTTATTAACTGATTCTGGATTGTGGATACATATGTATTCTTGACATACTAAAACGACTGCTGTTATGGGTATCAAACCAGTAACGATTCATACAAGCTAAATCCTCTAATCGGTAATTGGGCCAAAGAAACAATTTTAATTTAATAAAGTTATTAAAATCCTCATTCAAAAATTGTCCACAGTTTATTATCTTTTTTTCGGTGCAAAATTGTGGATTTTTATCCATATTATTCCAATTCCATAAATTTAAACAAATTAGAATTCTCAACTCCCTACGACGTCTATCAGATAGAATATGTTCGGGAACAAAGAAATTATAATGATTTTTTTTTTCTTCATTCACAGGCATATCGCTATGTTGTGCAATGGTTTTGTATAAATTACTCTTATCAACATTTCGTTTTTTTATGAATTTTTTAGTAGTTTTCATTTTGTCTTTACCCTTATCAATTAATGAAATACTTATGGTTTGATAGATTATAAATTGCCCATCGTTTTTTAGAGATAAACGAACTGGGTCGATAATTAATAGTCCTCTTTTTATCAATTCTGTAAGAGCAAGATCCTTTTTACTCAGCATTATATCCAGACGCATCTCTCCTCTTTGAATCGAGGATATAGCAATTGACTTTGGATTTTTCAATCTAAGCAAGAGACAATATACCTTAATATTATTGATCATGTTTTGACTTAAGGAATGATTCCATCTTAATTGAAAAAGGAAATACTTTCTTAGGAATAAATCTAGTTCTGCTTCCTTGCTGCTCTTAGATTTTTGTTTATTTAGACTTTTTTTAATGTCTAATCCCGCGTAAATCTCTTCAATATATTTTTTTTCTTGGTTGAAATTTTCTAAATCAAGATATTCTTTTTGATTAGATAATATAGAAAGGGTTTTTTTTTTATAAAAATCTAAAAGAATAAATTGGATTGGTATAATCCAGGGTTTAATTTTATATGTATCAAAAAGTAGCATAAATTCTGGTAAGAACCAAGATTTTATTTTTGATATGATACGATCATGATATAACATTTTTTGATTCATTCCCATCCAATCAAAAAGGTTTTTTTTTTCGCTGGATGAGTTGATTTCTTTATAAAGCGAAATGTATTTTTTTTTCATTTTGTTTTTATACTTATTAATTTGAATTTTAGTATTTTTATTGGTCTTGATACCAAAATGTGCATTGGTCCAAGTCTCAATATCAATATTTTTTATAAGATAAAAATTTTTACAATCAAAATATTTTCTATCCCTGTTTTTATTCGTATCAATAGGATATCTTTCCTCTAGATAATCACTAATAGCTGTACTTACCAATACATAAAATGCGTCGGGTTTCAATGTATGGAAATTATATGGAATCCTTCGATTCTCGTTTACTTGTACTGTTGATTCATAAATATATGAGTTTTTCTTTTTCCCAATATATTCATAATTCATATATTTATGTGATAAAAGATCATATCTGTAGTGTTTTTTAACCAATTTTTTATTTGTTAATGAAACCGTTGCAGAATAATCTTCTTTTACGTAATAACTTAATAGGTCTTTTTTATTTTTATATGGATTAAAATTCAATTTAATTGAGTCTTTATTTTGAATCAAACGAAGCTGATTTACTCTATTTCGCCATTTTTTCGGGACTAATCGAGACCATTTGATATCGCAAAAATTGTATTGATAAAAACCCCTTAACCAATTTTTCCATTCATTCATTCCAGACTTTTTCATTTTATTATGTCTTGATTTGTAATCAAATATTCCTCGTGTTATACAATAATCCTTTATTTTATTCCTAAGATAATTATGGGTCTTATGATCTTGAAATATGGATCTCAAGTCAAACTTGTTAAGTAATTGGGTTTGTGATAATTTGAAAAATACATATGCTTGGGACAAGGAAGTATAACTATTTATATTTTTATTGCTAATATTAGTATTTGAAAACCACTTTTTTATAGTCGAAATAAAGTTCATTGTATTTTGATTTGTTTCAACAATTTCTTCTTTATTTTTTTCATCGTTGCAAGTGTATTTATATTTAGTGATAATTTTTTTTATTGATTCAAAAAAAAGTTGTGTATTGATTATGAAAATATTTATGATATGCAAGATATTTATGTATATTTTTTCAATGAAAGATTTAATAAAATAATGCGATTTACGTATTAATCGGATATTGTTTCTTTTTAATATCTGCCAACTATATTTCTGTGATTCCGATTTTTTATTTTTATCATCATAGGTTAAAACTGATTTTTTATTGTCTTTTGTGATTTGTTCTATTTGATTCTTGGTTGTGATTATCCTATGAGAAAGATCTTTCATTTTTTTTTCTATGAGTGAATAATTTGTCCAATTCATAGATCGAATTGGTACGGTCGATTTATGTTTAATTTTCTTTTTTTTTTTTGAATCTTTTCTATTTTTATTTGGTTCATATACTTTAACTTTCTTCAATTTAAATAAAAAAATAGGATTTACTTTTTTAAGTTCTTTCATTATTTGTTTTATAATAAGAACAGTTTTGATGACCCATCCTTTTTTTTCTTTTGAAATTTGTAGGGGTTTTCCTCCTTCTTTAAAGACCCTTGGAACGAGAAAAATTTTATTTTTTGCCTTTATAATTTTTTTTTTTAGTTCTTTAAAAATTGGTTCAAAAAAAGAAAGTTGTTTTCGGGGAGAACCAAAGGGACGTTCTGTTTCCATTCCCCATACTGTTAAAAAACAAAAATTATTTTTTTTTACTTTTTTTTTCATTAAATCTATGTTATTATGATGAGATCGTACCTTAGATCTTTGTTTTTGCCAAGGTTTCAAACGAAAAGGAAATAGAATTTTTATCTGAATTCCGTCTGTTAACCAATCTTTTGGAAATTCTGTTTCTGATAATTGAACACCATTATAAGTGCATTTAACGTGCATTTCTTGATTCCATTCCCTCAAATCCTCGTCCCATTCGGGTAATTGGAATAAT